CAGTAGGCACGAGAACGAACAATGCAGTAGCAATAAATGCAAGAATATTTACTTCCATAATCTAATCGTTTTTTTATTTGAATTTTATTTCACAATAACTCGGGATTTAATCCCATAGAGATGATAAACCTTTTGCCTGTAAATTCAATGGATGAATTCCCTCTTGATGGTATTGAATCGAATCAATCATCAATATTATAAATAACAATATCTGAGCTATCAAATCAACTCATCGTCGAGAATTGAATAGTATACCATAGGAAGATCTTTTATCCACACCGAATCAAATCAAAAATGGGATTCCTGATCCAATCAAGAATTTTTTATTCACTGTTCCGTTCTTTCTTTTCGATAACCTACCCTACGCCTTTCTTGTATCATTATCCGATGAAGTATCATCGGACGACCCTTCCACTCCCATTAGCCCCAAACCAAAATAAACAATAGAGGTGAAATGGAAAAAGAAAGAGGTTAAGTTCTAAACTCTTTTTTTTTTAATGATCTAATTTTCTTTGAAGACAAAGGCGTGTGGTAAAGATGAATCCGAGTAGAAAGTTCTATTAATTAATAGTAGTGTTTTCGATGTCGATGGGACTCCGAAAATACAATAAATCAAAAAAAGGGAGGAAATCTTATTCATTCCTTCTCTAAGAAAGGTGCTATTGTGGGACGATCTTTATCTTTCTTTTATGCTCTTTCCTCAGATTATTATATTAGGACTAGGACACATATATCAAAAGTTCAGTGTGCAATTTTAATAAAATAGATTGTTCAAATTCAAATTAGTAAATTTACTAATTGAGGTTACCCAAAATCAGAACCAAAACCTGAGATAATGGCATTTGGAAACGTAGCTCATGGGGGGCATTAGATTCCCTTTATTTTGGGTCATATAAGAAAGAAATTCCATTTGTGTATGTGCTACCAAGAACCCTGTGGTACTCTCTTCTCTGTCCATATTCCATTATGAACAATAGAAAAAGAAGACCCAATATATCTTGGAATCCTGAATATAATGCTACCAACGATTGTACTAATTCAAATATATCTTTATACCATAAATCGGTACTCGTTGCAGTACCGAAAATTTGCATCTATTTGTTTGATGATGAGAAATACGAAAGAAAATAAAAAAAAGAAACCCTTTTTCTTGGGAATGAAATTCTGCCCTGCCCCTTGGCCTATCTTTCACAGAAAAGAGAGAGTTTAATTGATGGATTTATTGGATTCGTCGGGACTGACGGGGCTCGAACCCGTAGCTTCCGCCTTGACAGGGCGGTGCTCTAACCAATTGAACTACAATCCCAGGGAAATTAAGGGATATAGCAGAAAATTTGACTCCTACGTATCAGGTATTTCGGAAGGATAAGAGGTTATACCTTCTCCTGGTAGATTGACGAATTGTTGGGCCGAGCTGGATTTGAACCAGCGTAGACATATTGCCAACGAATTTACAGTCCGTCCCCATTAACCGCTCGGGCATCGACCCAGGAAGAATCCTTTTTAGACTTATTGGGAATCCATGATCAACTTCCTTTTGTAGTACCCTACCCCCAGGGGAAGTCGAATCCCCGCCGCCTCCTTGAAAGAGAGATGTCCTGGACCGCTAGACGATGGGGGCGTGAGAGACATACTAATTGATTAGCCGCCATCATACTAGACTATGATCATAACATAATATCAACCTTTCAAATTGTCAATATAAATAGAATGGAATAGCATGATTCGATCCAAGCTCTATTTTCATTATTTCATAAAATTTTTTTGATTCGTTATTTATGAATTATTCATTATAATTGCCATGCATTATATTAAATATCATATTTTTAAATACAAATAGATATATATAGATTATATAGAACTAAATCTATAATTATATCTATAATTATCTTAATTTAATTTATATTAAATAATAATAAAATAGAAAATTTCTAGTACGAAAAATACGATTCCGCCCGGAATGGAATAATTTGTCGAAAAAGAGGGGGTTTAATTCCATTTCTTACACTTTCATTCATTGGTTCATTTATTGTATTGTTAAGATATGCCTAGCTCACACTAAGCTAGGAGATTAATAAACGATAAATATGAGAAGAGAGGTCAAGATAAGTTATTGAAAATTGTTTTTCTCGAATTATATAATTCTAATCGAATTAGTAAAATTCTAATTTAGTTCAGAGGACAAGTCGAATTTATGATTCTAGAAAAGAGCTTGAATCTAGATCAAATTGGTAGGTGTACATGTATCAATGAAGCGAATTTCGTTCTCATGGAAATAAAATTGAAATAAAGTCAATAAACGAAAAACAATTAAGGTGGGCCTTGAAACAAGTCATTGCATTTTTCTATACTTGCTAGGGAAATCTATTCTCTTATTCAAGAATAAGCCACTAACTAGCCACTATGAATCTACTGCATGTACTTAGTGTATATAATATATGTACAGAAATCTATTTTATCGACATAGCGGCTCCATTAAAGAATTGAATTCAATAGGCCC